TTTACGTACTATTCTGCTTACGATTCCTGCTGATGTAGCATTATAGACTGTATTGTTACTCTTGCTCCCGTCAGGATAAATCTGACCCCTCCCTCTATTCCCACCTACATATATGGGATATTTTAAGAAGTGAACGTCTTTCTTCGTAGCAGGATCGGGAGAAAGAATGGGAAAGACAATTTCACTATATTTCTTACCGGCAACGGGGCCTATTACAAGAATATTTTTTTTATCGGGACGATAATTCTGAAAGGATAGATTTCCCGTCTTTTCTTTCACCTCAGGAGAAATACGATCCGGGGGGGCTAATTCAAATCCCTCGGGTAATATAAGAACAGCCCCCACATTCAAAGCCCCCCTTTTACCATTAGCAAGAACTTGTTTCAGTTGCATATCATAAGGGATTCGAACAACTGCTTCAAATACAGTATCAGGAAGCACAGTTTGCGGAACTTCAATATCCACGGGCTTATTAGCTAAATGGCAATTGGCACATACAATTCGTCCAGTCGCTTCTCGTGGATTTTCATAACCCTGCTGCGCAAAAATGGGATATGCATTTGAAATAGATGCCCAGGTTATTACATATATCATGATCGATACATAAATGGCTCGGGTCATCTGTTCCTTTACCCAAGATAAAGTATTTCTATTGTGCATGGTCCAATCATTGATTCAGGAATTTCTACAATAAATTAGAAGGGTAGCTAGCTAGTATAGTTCCCCATCTATGAGTCTGCCATTGTACTGGAATAATTGTACTGGAATATAGGACGAATGCCTCGAGCGGGTAGAAGTATAAAGAATAAGTAAGATTGAACTTCTTTATCTATGAAGAAACATTCTGAATTGATTGATATCGGGAGATCCAATGCGTTCTTCATTCATTCATTGAATGATAAATGACTACAAGTGAGGGAGATACACGATTTAAATAATGGAAGATCCAATATTTCACAATGGTATCTAGAATAACTGGAAAAGTGGAAACAAGGCCAGATATAATTTGATCGTTATGAGCCAACCCAAAATCGTTGTAGACCGAACCAATCATAAGTTCCCAACCATGGGTCGAGTGAAATCCGATCCATAAATCAGTAACTAAAAGAATCCAAAAAGCTTTTATTGTGTCACTCAAGTTATGGAGGAATTCTTGAGCCCAAGAATTCAGAATGATAAGTTCTTCATTACTCAGAATAAAATAACCACTTAGAATAGCGAAACATATTATATTTGTCGAGAAATGCAAAATGATATGGAGAGAATATTCATTGTGTGTTTTGACCAATTGTATCGTTTCCTCGTGTATCCCTATACGAAGTTTTTGTATATGTGTTTCCGGGTACTCCTTTATCATTTCGTCCAACAGGGAAAGTTCTTCTAATTCTATGAATCTTTCTAGAACATTTTTCTCTTGAATATCATTCAAAAAAATTTCTGATTGCCGGGTATTCCACCAATCAGTAACCCAAGGTTCCAGACTTTTCTCAAATGAGAAAGAAACCCACCAGGGCAAAAATACTATAGCTACAATATAGGGGAGGGAAGTCAATGCTTTCTTTTTTTTCATTTTAAATCTGCGAATTGTTAATTAACCTGCTTCATTCGCCGATTCTATCTAATATTTTTCATTTTTCTGAAGCACGAATTCTATACAAACAAGGTATCGAACCTATGAATCTATTCCCGTTTTTGTGTAAAAATGGAGTACTTGGGTTTGGATCTAGAAAGAATATAGAAATAGAATTAAGGTAAGGTTTCTTTTCGGATGAAAAAAAAATAATAAGCAAATATGATTCCAAGAGATATCCCAATTAGGTAAACTTGAACTAATTTAATGTTTATTTGTTCCTTTCGATGAATACTCGAAAAACCTACTTGAAGTAACGAATATTATTCGGATTTTGGAACAAAAAACGAAAACTCAACCCCCCCACCCCACACACAGATAAATTAATTATTGCGAAATGTTTCACTGTCTAACCACAGTCCAGGAATAGCATATCAATTCTGAATCTTGGGCCTAAAAAGAAAAATTCTGTATTACGAACGAAATGAAATGTTCGGATATATTTGATGGATGCATACTTAAGAAACTTCAGTTGTATTAAAAAAGAAATAAGCGAGTTCCCTCCCTCATGCTGAGAAAAATGCATTCTTGAGTTCATTTCAAAATACTTCAATTGGTACTCGCAAGAAATAAGCCAATTCGGCGGCTTTTTGTTCCATTTCTCGTGGAGTCAAATTCTTATCAGTATGGGTTAAGGGAATGGCTCCTTGGCCTCTTATTTCCATATAAAGGACACGACGAGGATAAAGACCCTCTTTAACCTCCATTCTGATGGATTGGATATCTTTCATAAGGAAACGGAGGAAAATGCGACGATTTATTCCAGGAAATCCCCAACGAAAAATACACACTATTCCTTCTTTTCTATCAAATCGGTCATAACCACTACCTACATTCCACGAAATTGTGCACCACAAATAGGAGCTAATGAATAAACCTGCGATCCCATAGAAAGACATCACGATCCCTTGTGGAAAAAAAATGATTTGCTGAGATGGAAATACGGATATTAGATTTTTACCAAGATAACTGGAAGTTCCAACCACTAAGAATCCTAATGAACCTAAAAAAAGGATACAGGCCCAACAAAAATTACTTGTTTTTCGAGATCCAGTTATAAGTTCTATCCATATATGTTCTGATCGCCAGTTCATACTATACTAGATCCAGTTGCATTCGATTGGAATTGAGAGAATAACCAAAATGAATTTGACTTTACTCCTCTTGATCCCGAAGTAACTCTCATCAACTAGCACTATTTAGGTGGGAACCATTAGGAGTAATTGGTTAGAGTTAGATACATTGACTTTCTATTTAAAATATTCGCCGATCCATTTTTTTAACCAGCCTGCATAGACATGCATTTATGCAGATATTATGTATCTGTATGCATAAGAGTTCTTTTATTTGTGTTTGTAAAAAGCCACACATCGTACCATATAAACTAAAATAAATATTTGTATTATGATCCAGTGTTAAATGTTAAAAAAAATGGATGAGATTTGGTTTGGTCCCATCGGATCTAGACAATCTTATTTTTTTGTACATAAAGAAATAAAGAAGCTATTGCAATTGCTGGAAATACTAGGCCTACAGCAGGCACAAAAATAGAGGGTAAGTTAAGATCTGTCATAGAATGGGTGCCCCGATATAAATTTAATATTTGTACCTATTATAAAGATATCTTATGATAAGTATATCTATTATAAATATAAATAATATTAAGTAGTTAATAAGTGCAAGAAATGTAGAACTAAATGAAGTGTACCTTTTTCTATTTCTACATGAATATGTATGATAATCCACTTTTATTTATTTCCCCCTCCTTATCTTCTTTCTAATACATAAGGAGTTTTTTCTTAACGAGTTCATTATGAGTTCGCGACTTAAAAAAAAATTAACCGACAAAGAGATTTTTCCATAGTAAAAAGTAGGGTTCTCGGTAGATGTAGATATAGAAATCACTTCTTTCTATTCTATATATTTTCTATATTTCGATATTGGATATGTTAGTTATATTATATAACTATATCATAAATACAAGTAGAACTTAATATCATCAAAGAAAACACTATTCTTCATAAGTTTTTTTAGTTACGATGAACAAAATATAAATACTTGTTCGCTACAAATAATCGAATGTGCTATACTTTAATTTTCATTTGTTGAATTTGGATTCAAAGGAAAGAAACCATGGAGTTGAAATAACTCACTCAGAACACCTTTTAAAGGATTACGTGGTACGATTGGGTCAAATAAGCCCTTATGGAATAAATACTCAGCCCCTTGTGAACCCTCGGGTACTGTCTTATTCAATGTTTGTTCAATTACTCTTTTACCCGCAAATGCAATGTAGGCATTTGGTTCAGCAATAATAACATCTCCCAACATACCAAAACTGGCTGTTACTCCACCGGTTGTAGGAGATGTAAGAATTGATACATAGAATAACTTTTTACTTAACTGATAATCATATGAAGCAGAAGATATTTTAGCCATTTGCATCAAGCTCAAACTTCCTTCTTGCATGCGTGCTCCTCCCGAAGCACACACAATAATGACAGGCAGAGATCGATTAGTAGCATACTCGATCAAACGGGTAATTTTCTCGCCGACCGCGGATCCCATACTACCTCCCATGAACTGAAAATCCATAACCCCGATTGCTATTGGAATACCATTTAGTTGACCTATGCCTGTTTGAACAGCTTCAGTTAAACCTGTCTTTCTTTGATAAGAATCGATACGATCTCTATAAGGCTCTTCCTCTGAATGAAATTCAATGGGGTCCATAGAAACAATATCTTCATCCATAGGATTCCAAGTGCCCGGATCAATCGAAAGTTCGATTCTATCTGAACTACTCATTTTCAAATGATATCCACACTGTTCACAAATATTCATTTTTGACCTAAAAAATTTTTTATAGTTTAATCCATAACAATTTTCGCATTGAACCCATAAATGTCTGTATTTTTTACTTATATCAATATCGAAATCATTAGATCTTTCTCTTATATTGAAATCGTTGCCATTACTATTTGTTTTTATATTAGAACTCTCGCTTTCGCTATCACTTACACTTTCAGTACAAATAAAACGATAAATATAACTGTCACTGTAATTGTGGGTACCACCCCAAATAGAACTATTAATACTGACTTCAAAACTAAGATAACTATCAATGCAACTATTAATGTGATTATTCCAACTAAATTGAGTATCATACATGTAAGGATAATAGTAGTAATTGTTACTCTTAGACCCACTATTCAAATAATTAGAAAAAACACTTTCTAGTTCACTCAGAAAAGAACTATCATTGTCAATCATAAAAATATGATTTTCAATATCAAAATATAGAGAATAACTTTCACCATTACTATACCTAACTAAAAAAGTGTCATCAGAGATCAAACTCCAAATATTCCTGATATCAAATAAATAATCAACATTACTGAAACTATAACTGTCACTATTACTCCAATTAGGAATGTCTTTCCCCGTATCATTTAGAACGGATTCGTCACTTCCACAGGTATGTCCAATAGCATCAGAACTATCCATTGATTTACTTAGCCCACACCTATGTTCTAATTTTTCGTTAAACAACGTCGAATTGACCCACCATTTTTCCATAGAGTCTTCCCCCCCCCATTTCATGAAAATACAATAGATGAATAGTCATAAGCATTTTACTATTTTATTTCCTAGCAGAATTGAGCATATGGATCCTATCATTAGGATTGTTAACTAACAACGAGTAAGTATTTAAAGAAATGATTCTACTTTTTTGGAAATCCGGAATGTTACTTCGATATATATATATATTATGATTATGATATAATCTTTTCCTCAATTCTATTATAAATAAAAAAAAAAGGTTTCTATCATGTCATGTAAAAATTCTCAAGTAAAGGAAAAGATAGTGTTCTTTCCTATAAATTAGAAATAAGGGATTCGTTATCATATAATATCGTATCATATAATCAAATAATACGTTTCTATTGTAACATGGAATGAAAAAAACAATATACAGGATTAAGTAGAAAGAGCCCTCTCCTGGCTTGATCTATGGCCAAAAACTACGGGATATAAAATGATCCACTGATCCCAAGTATCCGTATCCGTAGTATTAATTATGGACCCAATATTAAATTAAACAATAAATAATAAACAATAGGAGTATTGGGTTGTTTAGTTTTCGATCTTGTATTTAGTTTAGATTTTGTATAATCTATATATATTAAATATATATACTTAATAGTATTAGTATATATACTATATTATATTTAGTTTATAGTATACTCATTCTTTATTCTATTCAGTCGGCTCAATCCTTTTTTTTTAGGAAAAGATTGGGCCGAGTTTAATTGCAACAAAACAATTAGGAGGACAAAGGGGAATTAGTGAATTCCGCGTGCTTGTTTATTCTCTTTATGTATCTTATTTCTATGGATTTTCTATTCTAGCAGATCTCCCTTATCTACCGGCTCGAACTCGAATTTGATCTCCTTCCATACTTCACAAGCGGCGGCTAGTTCAGGGCTCCATTCACTGGCTTCACGGATAATTTCATTACCTTCACGAGCAAGATCACGCCCCTCATTACGAGCTTGTACACATGCTTCTAAAGCCACTCGATTAGCTACTGCACCAGGCGCATTCCCCCAAGGATGTCCTAAAGTTCCTCCGCCGAACTGTAGTACAGAATCATCCCCAAAGATTTCGGTCAGGGCAGGCATATGCCAAACATGAATACCCCCTGAAGCCACGGGCAAAACGCCTGGCATAGAGACCCAATCTTGTGTGAAAAAAATACCACGACTTCGGTCTTTTTCAATAAAATCATCACGTAATAAATCAACAAAACCTAAAGTTTGCTCACGTTCCCCTTCCAGTTTACCTACTACTGTACCAGCGTGAATATGATCTCCGCCAGACATACGTAATGCTTTCGCTAGTACACGAAAATGCATACCATGATTTTTCTGTCTATCAATAACTGCATGCATTGCGCGGTGAATGTGAAGAAGTAGGCCATTGTCGCGGCAATAAAAAGCCAAGCTAGTATTTGCAGTGAATCCCCCGGTTAGATAGTCATGCATTACGATAGGAACTCCCAATTCTCTAGCAAATACGGCCCTTTTTATCATTTCTTCACATGTACCCGCAGTTGCATTCAAGTAATGCCCTTTGATTTCGCCCGTTTCGGCTTGCGCTTTAAAAATGGCTTCGGCACAAAATACGAAACGATCTCTCCAACGCATAAATGGTTGGGAGTTCACGTTTTCATCATCCTTGGTAAAATCAAGTCCACCACGTAGACATTCATAAACCGCCCGACCATAGTTCTTTGCGGATAATCCCAATTTTGGTTTAATGGTACATCCCAATAGGGGACGACCATACTTGTTCAATTTATCTCGTTCAACTTGGATACCGTGGGGCGGGCCTTGGAAAGTTTTGGAATAAGCAGGGGGAATTCGCAGATCCTCCAGACGTAGAGCTCGTAGGGCTTTAAAACCAAATACATTACCCACAATGGAAGTAAACATGTTAGTAACGGAACCTTCTTCAAAAAGGTCTAAAGGATAAGCGACATAAGCAATATATTGATTTTCCTCCCCAATAACACTCTCAATGTGGTAGCATCGTCCTTTGTAACGATCAAGACTGGTAAGTCCATCAGTCCACACAGTTGTCCATGTACCAGTAGAAGATTCGGCAGCTACCGCAGCCCCTGCTTCTTCGGGCGGAACTCCAGGTTGAGGAGTCATTCGGAATGCTGCCAAGATATCAGTATCTTTAGTTTCGTAGTCAGGAGTATAATAAGTCAATTTGTAATCTTTAACACCGGCTTTGAATCCAGCACTTGCTTTAGTCTCTGTTTGTGGTGACATAAGTCCCTCCCTACAACTCATGAATTAAGAATTCTCACAACAACAAGGTCTACTCGATATGGATTAGGCGTAAATGAATGAAATGAAACCTTTGACAAAAATCCTTCACAAAAATATTCAACTAATATTAGCAAATGTTAAAATGGTTCATTATTAGACCATTTATTTGATTCATCAAATACATCATTATTGTATACTCTTTGATATATATGGCGCAACCCGGTCCTTGTTTTGCAAGTTTATAATTGAGTCCCTTCTTAATTAGTAATTTACTAAATACTAATAAAAATCCCCCTTGACAGCGGTATATGTTGTATATATATGTAAATCCTAGATGTAAAAATAGCCATAATTCACTTACGAAAAGGCATAAAACACGAATAAGGTATAAAAAAATCGGCAGAAATCTATCTATATGCAAAAAATAAGAACAATGGCCGGTGAGATCGAAATAATGAATCATAAATCGAGTTCGGGTTCGAATTCTATATCCCTATTATCTATACATATAGATGGTATTTTCTATAATGATAGAAAAACGAAACACACTTACTCACAATTCTTATTTATCTGCTTGATTGAAAAAAAAAAATGGGATTGGTTGAGCTTGAAAATTTACCCATTCAACGGGTAAACAATTGAATTTGATTCGGTTGGGTGATACCGACTAAATCGAATGCTAACTCCATTTATTTCTTATTGAATTAATCGATCAACTCGCTATCGGATATTGACTTTCGATTCGGGGCTATTCTATCCAAAATTTCGACATATTTCACTTTATTATCATTATGAGAATCAATCCTACTACTTCTGGTCCTGCGGTTTCTACACTTCAAGAAAAAAACCTAGGGCGTATCGCTCAAATTATTGGCCCAGTACTGGATGTCGTTTTTCCCCCGGGCAAGATGCCTAATATTTATAACGCTTTGGTAGTTAAGGGTCGAGATACTGTGGGCCAACAAATTAATGTGACTTGTGAGGTACAACAATTATTAGGAAATAATCGAGTTAGAGCTGTCGCTATGAGTGCTACAGACGGTCTGACGAGAGGGATGGAAGTGATTGATACAGGAGCTCCTTTAAGTGTTCCAGTTGGTGGATCTACTCTCGGACGAATTTTCAACGTTCTTGGAGAGCCTGTTGATGATTTAGGTCCTGTAGATACTCGCACAACATCTCCTATTCATAGATCTGCACCTGCCTTTATACAGTTAGATACGAAATTATCAATCTTTGAAACAGGAATTAAAGTGGTGGATCTTTTAGCTCCCTATCGCCGCGGAGGAAAAATCGGACTATTTGGGGGAGCTGGGGTGGGTAAAACAGTACTCATCATGGAATTGATCAACAACATTGCCAAGGCTCATGGAGGCGTATCCGTATTTGGCGGAGTCGGCGAACGAACTCGCGAAGGAAATGATCTCTACATGGAAATGAAAGAATCTGGAGTGATTAATGAAAAAAATATTACAGACTCCAAAGTAGCTCTAGTCTATGGTCAAATGAATGAACCGCCGGGAGCTCGTATGAGAGTTGGGTTGACTGCCCTAACCATGGCAGAATACTTCCGGGATGTTAATGAACAAGACGTGCTTCTATTCATCGACAATATCTTTCGTTTCGTCCAAGCAGGATCAGAAGTATCTGCCTTATTAGGGAGAATGCCTTCCGCTGTGGGTTATCAACCTACCCTTAGTACAGAAATGGGTTCTTTGCAAGAAAGAATTACTTCTACCAAAGAGGGATCCATAACTTCGATCCAAGCAGTTTATGTACCTGCAGACGATTTGACCGACCCAGCTCCTGCCACGACATTTGCACATTTAGATGCTACTACCGTACTATCGAGAGGATTAGCTGCCAAAGGTATTTATCCAGCGGTGGATCCTTTAGATTCAACGTCAACTATGTTACAACCTCGGATCGTTGGTGAGGAACATTATGAAATTGCGCAAAGAGTTAAGCAAACTTCACAACGTTACAAAGAACTTCAGGACATTATAGCTATCCTTGGGTTAGACGAATTATCCGAAGAGGATCGTTTAACTGTAGCAAGAGCACGAAAAATGGAGCGTTTCTTATCACAACCCTTCTTCGTGGCAGAAGTATTTACGGGTTCCCCCGGAAAATATGTGGGTCTCGCAGAAACCATTAGGGGATTCCAACTCATCCTTTCCGGAGAATTAGACGGTCTTCCCGAGCAGGCTTTTTATTTGGTGGGTAACATCGATGAAGCTACTGCGAAAGCTATGAACTTAGAAGAGGAGAGCAAATTGAAGAAATGACCTTAAATCTTTGTGTACTGACTCCTAATCGAATTATTTGGGATTCAGAAGTGAAAGAAATCATTTTATCTACTAATAGTGGCCAAATTGGTGTATTACCAAACCACGCCCCTATTGCCACGGCCGTAGATATAGGTCTTTTGAGAATACGTCTCAACGACCAATGGTTAACTGTGGCTCTAATGGGTGGTTTCGCCAGAATAGGTAATAACGAGATCACTATTTTAGGAAATGATGCGGAGATGAGTACTGACATTGATCCCCAAGAAGCTCAACAGGCTCTTGAAATAGCTGAAGCTAACTTAAGCAGAGCTGAGGGTAAGAAACAAGCAATTGAGGCAAATCTGGCTCTCAGACGGGCTAGGACACGGGTAGAGGCCACCAATGCAATTTCCTACTAGTCAATACATCAATCAAAATAATCAAAAGAAGTTAAGCTCTTTAAGAAGTCAAAGTATTTTATTATACATTATACACCACATTTTGATCCCGCTAATTGAACACAATCAAATCTAATCTGATCTGATACAACTAAAAAAAGAGGATGGGTAGAAAAACTTATTGGATACCGGGGTCAATGGTATCTAATAAGTGCTACCTACTATTGGATTTGAACCAATGACTTCCGCCGTATGAAAGCAATACTCTAACCACTGAGTTAAGTAGGTCATTTATCACCAAAAAAGGACCCATCACTTCGGAAATTATAGATGGAATATTATTTCCAAGCAATACCAAGTAAACGGAACGGAGAACTATCATGTGTGATCATGGAATATATTCATCTTGACAAGAAATTATCTATATGTTAAGATATCCATGACAAGGGCTATAGCTCAGTTAGGTAGAGCACCTCGTTTACACGTGCGCCAATGCTTTTCAGAGGAACACATTATGCAATGAACATAATTGGTCTTATTGAGAAATCTATGTCTTACTCCATGGGTTCTAGGGAACAAGAGAACAATAGCTTGACACATGGCAAATATTTGGTTCGGTCCGATTCGGGTCCGAATTCAGGCGCCAAATAGAACCCGCCATTGATTTGATAGTTGATAAGGTTAATACCCAGCCCATTCAATGCTAGGCATAATGAGTATAAGGGCCTCGAAATAACTTCTTTTCGTTCTATGAACTTTAAGGTGTATAAAGTCTCATATTTGACTCTTGCAGCAGAGCGGTAGAGATTCCATGGTTGATCTAGGCCGGAAGCAGACCTAAGTCAAGGCAATTTTTCTTCGAAACACTTTGGTATTGCTCCTAGATCAGAATACAAATAATGAATCAGAGCACAAGGAACCATCTCATCTTATTATCTTCCTTTAACGAAAGAAAAGAGAAAATATGGTTGACTGACTGATCTTTACATCAGTTAATGAAAGAGCCCAATGCAACAAAATGCATGTTGGGTCTTTGAAACAGTTCGAATCATTTCGATAATAATAAGTTTGATCTGTTTTACCGAGAAGGTCTACGGTTCGAGTCCGTATAGCCCTAATACATTCTATTTTCGTTTAGTATTAGGTTGGATTTCCTCATTAAGACTCGTTTATGGGCTGGCTGCCCAATTTTGTTTGGTGGGTCCATAAAAATAAAAGTATTACCGCATGCTCGTCTAAGTACATGTACATAGGGACAGGAAAATAAAAAGAACAACAATTCATTTCAATAGATCCAAACAGTATTTGTCAAATCTCGGATAAAATGCCCATCCCTTTTCATGAATTTTCATGAATGAATTACATATAACTTTTCCCCCTTTCCTGCCCACGATCGAGGAGTTGGTGATACACGCTTGTTTTTGTATACCCAATCTCACTTAATTTATGAAGTGAAAATCATGACACGATGCTGTCTAAAAAAACTCCAATCTGACCCAATCAAATCGAATCCTAAGTCACATGGATCTAGGACCTATTCTTTTCTTGTTATTGTATTTGTGGAAGTCCCCTAACTCTGACTAATCGCTTTTTGGACAGAACAACAACTTCAATTAATTGTTTTATAAATAATGAATTGGGCCTAAATCTTAGTTATATTTAAATAACTAAATAATAACTATAGTTATATATGTTATATATAATATATATATATAACTTATAATGTAATGGTTTATTTAGTTAATAGTTATAACTATCTTAGTTTAGTTCTTTTTTTTCTTTATATTTTTATATTTATATAGTATTACTACTAATTAAATGAATTTCTAAATGAATTGAATTAGAATTCATTTAATTAGTTAGTATTTCATTAGATTAACTAAACTAGTAGTTATTTTATTGGCGAAAGCGAAACCGATATATAGAAATCGATACAATATGAGAGAGTTTTGTTTGTGTAAGAGCATCTTATGTCCACATTATATCTAAATCGAACGAAAGAAATAAAAAATTTTAGCAGGATTCTGTTGGATCAATCCTTAATTTAAACAAGACATGTCCCACAGCAAACAAACCCTAAACTTAAACTATGCGGTTTGATTTGATCAAAATCAATTCTTGTTTCGCCTAAGAAGTTCTGGATGAATTGACAATTCCAATTTGAATCGAATAATTCAGCATATTCTACATTATATGGAGTATATTTATGTTTCTGCTTCACGAATACGATATTTTCTGGGCATTTCTAATAATATCAAGTGTTATTCCTATCTTAGCATTTGTAATTTCCGGAGTTTTAGCACCAATTAGTGAAGGACCGGAGAAGCTCTCTAGTTATGAATCGGGTATAGAACCTATG